TAAATAGGAGTGATCTCAAAGTGTTAATCAATCGAATAATATGATGAATACATCGAATGTTTTACGGAAGACATCAAATGAATTGAAAAAAAAAAAGAAGTGGTATTTGGAAGCATTTGTCCTATATGTGCAAATCGAAATCGGGCATATCTTTACCTGGAGTAGAGCATAAACCTAAAAGAATTGAAGAGGCCCATTCAGGAACAAGAAAATGACATCGTGATTTGGATTGGATCTCGATGAAACAATACATCAATGAAAAGTTAGTTCGATAAGTTTAGTGAATTTTTTTATATTTATAGGGAAACGAGCTAAAACTTATCTTTCTTGAAAAATGGAAGAAAAAGTCCCTTCGTTAAAAGTTAGACAGAGCCTACTATGCAAAAATAAAGGGGGCTGGAATCTACACATTGATTCTTTTTTTCGCGATTTTCTTTTTTTGAACCGTATGCATCAAAAGGTGCATGTACGGTTCCTAAGGGATAGTATGATAGTATTTATCCTAATCAACCGACTTTATCGAGAAAGATTGCTTTTTTTAGGCCAAGAGGTTGATAGTGAGATCTCTAATCAACTTATTGGTCTTATGGTATATCTCAGTATAGAGGATGATACCAAAGATCTTTATTTGTTTATAAACTCTCCCGGAGGATGGGTAATACCCGGAGTAGCTATTTATGATACCATGCAATTTGTACGACCAGATGTACATACAATATGCATGGGGTTGGCCGCTTCAATGGGATCCTTTATCCTGGTCGGAGGAGAAATTACCAAACGTCTAGCATTCCCTCACGCTTGGCGCCATTGAGTTTTTTATTTTTATTTGAGAGAAAAAAAGACTATGCCTTCGCAGGAATATGAAGTAATAATAGCATGGCACTTCGAATTCGATATGAGAAATTTATTTTTTTTTTTCAAAGCATTAGATTATGTATCGAAAGAGTAGTATGAGATAAAAGGTATTTCCGATTTTATCTTATCTATCGGGAGTTCATTTCAGCGTCACAAACTTTTTTGTTTTCACACCGAAAGGATTTTAACAATATTTATGTTATGAAATAGTACGAAAATTAAAAGATTCTTTTTTCCTTAGCTCAAAAAGAAACTTTGGGATTGCTGAATCATAGACGAAATAAATATATAAAGCAACGGAACCATCATAGTATTTTTGAACTCCCCCGAAAGGAAGGGTGGTAATTGGATCATTTACCGATCTGGGTCTGATAGATCCTATATTTTCTCTTTATTCGATGAAAGGTAAAAGTAAATTCCATTATAGAGCCGTATGCACTGCACAAAAGATGCCTGTACGGTTGTTCAATTCTATCTTTTTTTTCTTGTTATTTTATTCTTTTGTTTTCACCTCATCATGCAAGATAGAGGAACCATTTATTTATCATCAGGGTAATGATCCATCAACCCGCTAGCTCTTTTTATGAGGCACAAACGGGAGAATTTATCCTGGAAGCGGAAGAACTGCTAAAACTGCGCGAAACCATCACAAGGGTTTATGTACAAAGAACGGGCAAACCCTTATGGGTTGTATCCGAAGATATGGAAAGGGATGTTTTTATGTCAGCAACAGAAGCCCAAGCTCATGGAATTGTTGATCTTGTAGCGGTTGAATGAAAATAGCAGGGATTTCGCGCAAATCTGTGATTTTATTGAGATTTTATTTATATTCTTACCGCGTTTCATATTCTATTAACTATAAATAGAAGCAATTCATAATCATCCGGTTAGGATCGATCTAAACCAGCCTATTATGTATATGATTCAGCATGCCAACCATTAAACAACTTATTAGAAACACAAGACAGCCAATAAGAAATGTCACGAAATCCCCCGCTCTTGGGGGATGTCCTCAGCGCCGAGGAACATGTACTAGGGTGTATGTGCGACGCGTTCAGATCATGAGCTGGTACACAAGAAAGGAAAGAATTTTTCCAGTATCAATGATCAGTACCAGTAAATAGGATAGAATTTTTCCAGTATCAATGATCAGTACCAGTAAATAGGATAGAATATGAATAGGATAGAATGGAAGAATTCCACTCACTATCTAAAAATAAAAAGATCCCTTATATCCCTGTGTATGCAATTTATGGTTTCCATTGGTGCAAATCCAATCACCTGAATTTAAGATGAGAAGCAATTCCCCATTGGTAAAAAATGGTTATCCATTAAGCGGGGTAAATCCTATTTAACAAGCAGAAAACGATGTTCCTACTCTTGCAAGAACGGACTAACAGGGTCAGCTACCTAGCTAAATTTCATAATTAAATACCGTTACTGTATGGGTAGATCTCATTGTGAAAGACCTATTACTAAATAATTCATGGGTAGAGCCAAAGGGTGTGAACTGTACAAGTTACCAATAATATTGATTAAATGAAGGAAGGGGCTCCGGTGTATAGAGAGGACCTCACCGTTTAAGAAGTAACCATAGAAACGACGGAACCACTATTTCTTTATCCATTTTTATTTACTATGTTTTTTTTTTTCTTTTTGATACCTAGTATCAATCAATTTATTATTTAGCGGCGAAATGCCTAAAAAAAAGAAAAAAATCGTGGTCGGGAAGGTTATAGTAGCAAAAGCCATTGGAATTTTTATTTTATACATTGGAAGAATCCGTTTTGTTATTAATCGACCAGTAAAGAGGAAAAGAATAACTGATAGAACGGAAATCAATTAGTTATTCATCAAAGTTTCATTTATTCAATGACCAGAATTAGACGAGGATATGTAGCTCGTAAACGTAGAACAAAAATTCGTTTATTTGCATCAAGCTTTCGGGGGGCTCATTCAAGACTTACTCGAACTATTACTCAACAGAAAAAAAGAGCTTTGGTTTCTGCTCATCGGGATAGAGATAGGCAAAAGAGAGATTTTCGTCGTTTGTGGATCACTCGGATAAATGCAGTAATTCGCGAGAATAAGGCATCCTATAGTTATAGTATATTAATACACGATCTGTACAAGAGGAAATTGCTTCTTAATCGTAAAATACTTGCACAAATAGCTATATTAAATAGGAATTGTCTTTATATGATTTCCAATGAGATCATAAAAGAAGGGGATTGTAAGGAATCCACCGGAAAAATTTAAATGATGTTCCCCGGAGAATGAACTCCGGGAAGGTATAGTCGAAATTAGTATGATAAAAAATTGATAAAAGGTCGTCAAAATGAGCGAACGCGCTCAATAAAAAAAAAGATTTATTCTTCCCCGATTCTGTGATTCTTTTTTTTTTTCTTACGACACACAATCAAATCTAGATTCTTGGATTTTTCGAACAAAACATCCATCTGCGTTTGAATTCGGGTTGGAATTTTGATTCGATTGAAGAGTAAGCCTATTTATTTCTGGTCCGAAAACCAGTAGTTCTAGCGGTCGACTCGGTTCTTTCAAACTGTTTTTCGTTATTAAGAAAAGGTAACAAAGATAAAATACGAGCTTGTTTTATAGCAATAGTAATTAATCGTTGTTGTTTCAAGGTCAATCTATTCACTCGTCTAGATAATATTTTTCCTTGTTCACTAATAAACCGACTAATTAAACTCATATTTCTATAATCAATTCGATCCCCCGATTGGATCGGGGGCAAACGCCTACGAAAAGATCGCTTGGATTTAAGAAAAGGTCGCTTGGATTTATCCATGGTTTGTTTATTCCTTATCCCTGAAAATCCTATTTCTATTTCAATTCAATTGGATTAAAAATGAATTAGAATTCAGAAATAGGATTTGGTTTAGTTATATTATTAAATATATGTTATATATATAATATATCATTTTTCCTGTTCCTTGGAAGGGTGACAAACAGACCCTCGTTCGATCTATTTCTTTATCTCCCCATGAATCGTATGTTTGTAACAATAGGGACAGAATTTTCTCAATTCCAATCGACTAGGCGTATTGTGTCGATTCTTTTGAGTAATATATCTGGAAATGCCCGTTGATTCTTTATTAACACCGTTTCGCACACAACTGGTACATTCCAAAATAACCGTTACTCGGACATCTTTACTCTTGGCCATGAACCTCCTTTGATTTTTGATTCGCTCAACTCTTCCATTTTTTCGATCTGAAGCGAATAAGAAAGGAACAAAGAAAAAATAGAAGTTGCTAACTCGAAATCCAATTATGAAAGATTTCGTTGCAATCAATAGAGTAATAGTAAATAATAAGTAATACAATGATTTCAAACTATATTTCTAATTGCAGTACAGTATCTTATTTAAGTATCTTGTATGATACTGTTGCCCTAGACCCACATTTCATTCCCATGCTCACTCTATTATTAATTTAAGCCTGAATCCAAGTTTCGCTGAGACTGAATCCACTTTTATTCTTTCTCTTTCCTCCCTTACCTTATTCTAATTCTAAAAAGAAAAAAAAGAGGGGGAGAGGAATTAGTTACAGATATTTGATTGTATCTCTAATCTTCTTCAACCCTTCCCGTGTCAATAACTAAAATGAAAAAAAAGGGAATGTCAACGCATCCGGAAATAAACGATTGATCTCTATCAATAAACCTGCTAAAGACCCGAACCATAGAGTACTTAGTACCGGTGCCACGGAAAGATATGTTTTTAGATCTCGCATTGAAAATCCTCCTTCTTTATTGTAATACATAACGTCAATACATATATGATTATGATCAGATGCATATGTAGTTAAGGACCACTTGTATTTGTACGGGGTAATCCCTAATTAAAATGGAAATGTACAATGATTCGGTAGATAAGATTTTCTTTTCTTAAAACAGAAAAATACGTCCCTTTCTTCCTGAGCATTGCTGAAAAATATTCATTTTCTTTTTACCGTCTCGTGTATATAAGTCTTTTATTATATGTTATACTGTTATATGATATGAGCCCCAAAAAGAAGAAACGGCAATCTAAATTGTGTATATCAATGGAAGAAATAACACTATGGAAAGAAATAGCACTATGGAAAAGAAGACAGGGATTCTCTACAATGACACTGTAG